AGATATTTCCTCGAATCATTGATAAAAAGATTTTTTTTATTTGTTCCCTGAACTTAAACTTAATTATTCGAGAAAAACAATTTTCAATAACTTGTTGATCCCTATCCCTCTTCCCAAATTTTCAGATTTATCTTTTTTTTTTGAACTTCCTGGCTTAGTGTAAGATAGAAATATGTCTATCTAATCTTAACAAAATGAATGAATCAATGAATGAAAGTGTAAGAAATGAAGTTTAATTCCCCTTTCTGGTCTGCCAGACCAATCATTCCAAAAAGGTCCTATACCTCGTATTATTTCTATTCTACCTATCCTATTTAGTTTATTATTTTATTTATTTTTTTTTAATATTCAATATTTCATATAAATATCGTTTTAATAATATCGATTTATAATTAATATCTATTTATTCTTAGATTTCTTTTTTTATTTATTTTATTCTTTGATAGAATTCTATTTCTAATTCATTAAAAATATTTAATAATATTTAAATATAATATTTAAAATGAAATAGAATCTATTTAATGAAAATAATATTAAATTAATGAAAATAATATTAAAAAAAAAAAATGGAAGGGTAATTAGAATGAATGATTCATAAATACGAATCAAAAGATTCTATGAAATCATGAAAGAGAGAAAGATCTTTCAGATTTAATCATACCTTTAATCATACCACATTATATTGACAATTTCAAAAAACTGTTCATACTATGAATATAGTATGATGACGATCGGGCAAGTATGCCCCCATCGTCTAGTGGTTCAGGACATCTCTCTTTCAAGGAGGCAGCGGGGATTCGAATTCCCCTGGGGGTAGGGTACTACGAAAGGAAGTTGATCATGGATTATCAATAAGCCTGGAATTTATTCTTCCCGGGTCGATGCCCGAGCGGTTAATGGGGGCGGACTGTAAATTCGTTGGCAATATGTCTACGCTGGTTCAAATCCAGCTCGGCCCAATAATTCGCCGATCCACCACGAAATGATAGAATTTGTTGTTCCCCAGAAATGCCTGATCGGAATACGGAAGAATAAAAAAAACTACAATTTTCTGATATATTTTACTGCTGTTCATTTGCTCTCTTTATTTTATCTCACAAATTCTGATCTTGCTTGCTAATGATATAGATTCATACTAGATTCATATAACGATCTGAAACTATAAAGTCTAAGGAAAAGAATCAAATAAAGAATAAATATAAATAAAAAAACTCTTTTTTTTTTTATTGAAAGATTTATTTGATTCTTAATCAAATTATAAAAAATAAAAGGATTATTAACAATCCCTGAGACGCTCCCGCTAAAGTGCATATCCGTGTGGATATCCAATATATAACTCGCGTTTCTGTTATTATTCTAATCTAAATATCGAAAATCGAAATAAAATATATAAAAAATAAAGGATTTGAATGAAATCATAAGAATATGTATGATGTACACTTTATTTCCTTGGGATTGTAGTTCAATTGGTCAGAGCACCGCCCTGTCAAGGCGGAAGCTGCGGGTTCGAGCCCCGTCAGTCCCGACGGATCCAATTCCAATAAAAAAATACATCTGCATTTGCTGTGAAAAGGAGAACACATAGCAGAATCTCATTCCCAAGTGGGATACCCTCTAATCTCTTATTTTATTTATTTATTAGTTTCACATTTCTCATTAAAGAAATATGGAAATTCCCATTTATTCAACTAGTCCCGATTGATAGGAGAAAGACATATGTAGATTAGTACAATTATTGGTAGAATCATATTCAGGATTCCAAGAGATACCGTACGGAGTCTGGCTTTTTCGATTATTCCCGATCTGTGAAATAGGGTACTATATGTTTCCAGGAGTCTATACACAAATGGAATTTGTACGATACAAAAAAGAATTTAACATAGTAACTTTGATATAATACTTTTAAGATGAAAAGTATATCCCTTTAGGGCTCCGATTTTTTGTAACCTCAATTACTAATTTCAATTATTAATGTGAATTTGAAACAATTTATCTAATTCAAATTTCACACTGAATTTTTGATATATGCATCTCATAATTAATCCAAGGAAATAGGATATTAATAAAATAAAGCTCAAAGAAGGATCCCATTTCTCTTAGCAAGGGCTATCTCTCTTTGTGAGAGAATGAATAATCTTTTTTAAGTTTAAGGTTCTTGCCGAAGAAAGAACAAACTTTTTAATGAATTTGATGAAATACTCGATTTTTTTATACCCGGACTCTCCTTATTATACTCCTTCTTTGTTTTCCAAAGAAGATTATATCATTAAAAAAGGGGGGGTTAGAACTAAACTTCTTCCTTTTTTACATTTCGCTTCTATTGGTTATTTTATTGGGATTTTTTATAACCAATGTAAGTAAGTATAAAGGCGGTCATATGATATTTCATCAGATGATTGTACAAAGGGGGGCGTAGCTTATAGAAAAGAAAGAATGGAAAAGAATGATAAAGTAAAGAAATTCTTGATCGGATCAGGAATAAAAATTGGAATTCGGTATGTATAAAAGATCTTCCTATGTTATACTATTTAATTCTCGACGATGAATCAATTTTATAGTTCAGATATTGTTATTCATGATATTGCTCCGATTTGATATCATCGAGATGTAATTCATCCCATTGAATATTGGATTTACAGCCGAAAGATTTATCAGCTCTATGGGATTCAATCCCGAGTTATTGCGAATTAACTAAAAATGAAACGATTAGATTATGGAAGTAAATATTCTCGCATTTATTGCTACTGCACTGTTCATTCTAGTTCCTACTGCTTTTTTACTTATAATATACGTAAAAACAGTCAGCCAAAATGATTCATTTGAATGAAACTTGACTGCTTAGTTCTTCTCAATGCTTGAAAAGAAAAAAGAAAATGAAAAGTATTCAAATTTAGTGTCTTAAATGAAATAAGCGGACTAGAATCATCAGTATTCTATGAGATTCGATAGTATGGTAGAAAGAAATATATAAATCTTTCTACCATATTTATTATTGTTATTGTAGTATATAAAGTCGTACTGTATAAAGATAGGGGTTTAATATAGATCAATCTACAATATGTATCTTCATAGATATCAATTACATATAGATATCAATTACATATAGATATCAATTACATATATGTAATGTATTTACATAACGTACCAATTCGATTTCTTTGCTTCATCTATTTAATTTGTGTTGATTCCAATCATCAATCTGAAAAAATCGAAGGGCAATTCTTACTCTTACGATTCGAATTCCTAGAATTTCTGATTCTATTCAATATGAATCACGATATCCATTGAAAGAATCAAATCGATGAAGGAAAAAAAGAGTATAGGCCTTTAATAATTATTAAAATTAATAACAAGAAAATCACATAATCTTTTTTTAGTATTCCGAAGAAGTAATTGATTGAGCAGTTGACAGATGATCCAGTGGTTCAGTTCCATGGGAACCTCTTTTGATTTCGAAAAGGATTAGTAAAGCCCACTGATTTTTAACGTTTGAACCATGATATGAAATGAGTTCGATAAAGCAAGCATAACATAAATAAAATCTCTAAAAGAATAAAAAAAGCGGGAACGCGCAATATGTGACTTGCCCAAGGCAATATTTTATTATGTGTAGTATATTTATGTGTAGTATATCGTTGGACAACCACTATGTCTATGTTGTTTCCTATAGGAAGTCTGTATATACTTAATAACATAACTATTTCTTTTTTTATCTTTGAACAGTAAAAAAAAAGAGGGGGAAACCAAAAACAAATAAAAAAGTAAAATAAAAAGGACTTTGCAGAACGATCTATAAAACAATTGATATGGTTTGAGTTTGATTCTTCAACTCAATTAGTAGTACTTCTAGAGTCCACTTCTACCCCATACTACGAGTGAAAGAGAAAATGTAAAGACTACCATTAAAGCAGCCCAAGCGAGACTTACTATATCCATGTGAATTATATCCCCTATCTCTATAAATATGAAGGAATTATTCCATTATTGGTCACTAATCATTATTATGTTCATTAATAATTAATAATAATAGTGGAATCCCTGGCGAAGAGTCAAAAGGGGATTCTAACCCAACACCGTTGATGAAACAATCCAATAAACTCACAATTATAACAGTTTATTATATGATTTCTAGTAGAATCGGAAAACATTAAGCACAAGCAAAATACGTAGATACACCCCTGGAAGTTTCAAGGGAATGGTACTAACATGTAGTAATAATAAGACCTAGTCTTTTTTTTGTTGACCTTCATTTCATTACATTAAGTCAAAAGTATCAAAATATAGAGTCAAGATAGATCACTATCTATCACATACTCCTAATTTCGCATTTTAGCTAATCCTTACGTTACGTCTCCTGCTTGTCTATGTGAAACAATCAGAAGATAGTCTATTACATTAAAGACAATTATCTCTTCAATCAATATTAAATTGATTGCAGGAGCACACATAGAATTTCATGAGTTCGTATACGAATAAAATATCTTTCGACCTTTCCGCAACTAATAATTAAATTCCTCGTTCGTCTATCCAAATTAATTGAAGACCCAGTTAAGAAACACTACATTAATAACAGCTGTCATATCAAGATTTAACGATTCTTTTTCATTCAAAATTCACTAATATAATCTTTCCGTGAATTGAAGCCTAGACGCAAGGATTTACAGCATTTTCATTTTAGAGAACAGAACCGCCAGATGCTTATAGCATCAAGCAAGTATCAAGAGTCCCTTACTTCTGCTGGAAAAAGATTTGTCAAGTTATCTTAGCAAAACAGAATAAGGTATTCCTATTTTTTTGTTGATCAGGCGACACCCAGATTTGAACTGGGGAAAAAGGATTTGCAGTCCCCCGCCTTACCGCTCGGCCATGTCGCCAAAACGATACAAAAAATATATGAAAATATCTCATTTTTTATTTTTTTGGGGGGCTTGAATCCTGTTTTTTTTCTTTAATCTATTTCCTAAAAGAAATCCTTACCTTTCTCTTTGGATTGGATACAT